AAAAAAAGGGATGTTTAAATCACTGCGAGTTAATTCATTATTGAGTTTCACATCTATGTGCGAATTCTTAATTCATGAGTGTTATGTTCTGCGAATTCCTCCCGCTTATGTTTCCAAAGAAAGAAAAAAGAAAAACTTTCTTTTTTCTTTCTGAAGCGGAGTGAGTTGACATTTTTTGTATGATATTTTTACCTCAGTTTGAATAAAGATAAGGAAAGCTCCATTATCTATCTATGATGAATGGTAGAAACTTATAATATCGTAGGGAATGGTAGGGCGGATGTAGCCAAGTGGATCAAGGCAGTGGATTGTGAATCCACCACGCGCGGGTTCAATTCCCGTCGTTCGCCCGGCCTAATATTTCTATTCCCTTGTTCCTTATATCAATTTTTCCTAATAAATGATTCGCTACAAAAGGATTTTTTTTTTTTGAACGTGGCACAGCTACTTACTCCTATCTTTTTTCTTTTGTAAAGACGAAGAAACATATTCGATGTTCAAGATTTTCCTATTTAGTACGTCGACGAAGAATGAAACTATCGCTATATTTATTCCGTTTTCTACTTCTTCTTCCAAGTGCAGGATAACCCCAAGGGGTTGTGGGGTGTTTTCTACCAATGGGGGCCCTTCCTTCGCCACCCCCATGAGGATGGTCTACAGGGTTCATAACCACTCCTCTGACTACAGGACGCTTACCTAGCCAACGCTTAGATCCGGCTTTACGCATCAAACTTTTCTGTCTCACCCCAATATTCCCCACTTGCCCGACTGTTGCTGAGCAATTTTGTGATATCAAACGGACCTCCCCGGATGGTAATCTTAATGTGGCCGATTTACCTTCTTTTGCAATCAGTTTTGCTACAGTCCCCGCTGCTCTAGCCAATTGTCCACCTTTTCCAAGTGTGATTTCTATGTTATGTATGGCCGTGCCTAAGGGCATATCGGTTGAAGTAGATTCGTCTTTTTGATCAATCAAAATCTCTTCCCAAACTGTACAAGCTTTTTTCAAAAGCATACGGCTTTCTGAATGTATAGGAGGATATCTATACGGATGGATCCTATCTGAATCATATGATGAAGTATCACATGAGTGGATAAATAGGTATCCAAATATGCCGAATCCCTCATGTGATGATATTCTACATTCTCGGTCTCTCCGTTCCGTCATCTGGCTTATGTTCTTCAGGTAGCATTCAGACCGAATGACTCTATGAAATTACGTTAATACTTCCAAATATTAGGGGTAACGTAGGAGACATCTCTATTTTTCCCCGGGGGGTAGAATTATCACTGCTTAGCTTTCAATTCGCCTCTGACCATCAAATGAAATGTGTATAATCTCTATTCTTTTCTTTGAAACATTAAGGGCGTTTCTGGTTCTGTCAGTGCTTCAAACCATTTTGTCTTCTCCATATTACGATATCTCTAGAGTCAATAATTTTATTGAAGGAACTACTAAACTCAATCACTTGCTGTTGTTACTCTTCAGTTTTCTGTTGAGGTCTATGCCATAGAGGCATTCAAATAGGATCTGTGATCGATTTCTAGGTTTCGTCATAAACCTGATTGGTTATTTCCAATTACGTAAATCCATGGTTCAAACCGCACTCAAAGGTAGGGCATTTCCCAGTGAGATAGGAACGTCTGTACCCGAAAGAATGGTATCTCCAATTCTCGTCCCTCTGGGATGTAAAATATATCTCTTCTCACCATCCCCATAGTGTATGAGACAAATGTGTGCATTTCGATTAGGGTCGTATTCGATGGTTACGATTCTCCCAGATATGTCTTTTTCATTCCGTCGAAAATCGATTGTACGGTAGAGACGCTTATGACCTCCCCCTCTATGCCTTGCGGTAATGATTCCTCTGGCATTCCTCCCTTTCCCACAATGACGCTGTCCAGAGATCAAATTCTTTCGTGGATTGGATTTCCCTCGACTGTCTGAGGCCCCAGGGCGTGTGCTCGGGGGAGAAGTTTTGTATAAATGTATCGCCGTGTTATTCAGTATTTTGATTGAAGCTCTTTTCTTTCTACAAAAGGGATGGAATAGAATAACCCGGTTGAAGCGTAATGATCATACGTCTGTAATGCATTGTATGTCCCCTAATAGGGCCCATTCTTCGACCCTTTCCCGGGAGCCGATGACTATTCATCGCTATTACCTTAACCCCAAAGAAGAGTTCAACCCAATGTTTTATTTCTGTCCGAGTTGATCCTGCTTCGACATTAGAAGTATATTGATTCTTCCCCACCAATAGCTTAACACTTTTTTCTGTAAATACTGCATATTTGATTCCATCCATAAATCCACTTTCTTTCCTATAAGTTCCAGTATTGATAAGAATTCGAGTTCTTACTGTTCATATGTTATAGTATGAATATACCACACCAATTCGTTCTCTAGTAAGATTGGAATTCTGATGATACAGAGCCAGTTCCACTAGACTGAACTTATGAAACGCTCCCATCCCATTGGTGTGCATCCAGTAGGAATTGAACCTACGAATTCGCCAATTATGAGTTGGGCGCTTTAACCATTCAGCCATGGATGCTTGGATCATCATATATCGTAAATAACTTATTTTCAACCCTACATACATAACCATACTATGCGAACCAAACCCCGGAGAGGTTATGAAGTCCAATTATGGATCTTCGAATTGAGAGAGATATTGAGAGAAATTAAGAATTTTGACTCTTTGTTAGATTCATGGACCAAATTCGATTTCGTGGGATCTTTCACTTATCTTTTTTTCCACCAAGAACGTTTTCTGAAACTTTTTGACCCCCGAATTTGGAGTATCCTCCTTGCGGGTTCACCAAGCAACCGATCTTTCACGAGCAAAGTTGTAGTACTGGTTAAGGGTGTAGTACTGATTCTAGTAGCGGTCCTTCTATCTCGTATGCACCATCAAACTATGGTCGAAAGAAAAAATCTCTATTTGAGGGGGCTTCTTCCTCTACCTATGAATTCCATGGGACCCAGAAATGATACATTGTTTCGGTCTTCCCATAAGTTGGTTGTTTCGCTTCTGTCTCTTCCAAAAGGGAAAAAGATCTCTGAGAGTTGTTTCATGGATCCGAAAGGGAGTCCTTGGGTTCTCCCAATAACTCAAAAGTGTATCATGCCTGAATCGAACTGGGGTTCGCGGTGGTGGAGGAACGGGATCGGAAAAAATAGGGATTCTAGTTGGAAGATATCGAAAGACACCGTAGCTGGAATTGAGATCTCATTCAAAGAGAAAGATATCCAGTATCTGGAGTTTCTTTTTGTATCCTATACGACGGATGATCCGATCGGCAGGGACCACGATTGGGACTGGTTTGATGGCCTTTCTCCGAGGAAGAAGGGAAACAGAATCAACTTGAATTCGGGACAGCTATTCGAAATCTTAGTGAAACACTGGATTTGTTATCTCATGCCTGCTTTTCGTGAAAAAAGACCAATGGAAGGGGAGGGTTTCTTCAAACAACAGGGATCCTATTTTTTGAGGAAGGTATCGAGAGAGAATTGGATTTGGTTAGACAATGGGTGGTTGGGAAACAAGGATCGGTTTTTTAGCAAGGTAGGGAATGTATCGTCAAATATTCACTCTGATTCCACAAGATCTAGTTTCGTTCAAGGAACGGATTCTAGCCAATTGAAAGGATCTTCGAATCAATCCAGAGATGCTTTCGATTCCATTAGTAATGAGGATTCGGAATCTCACACATTGATCAATCAAAGAGAGATTCAACAACTCAAAGAAAGATCGATTCTTTTGGATTGGGATCCTTCCTTTCTTCAAACGGAACGAACCGAGATAGAATCAGACCGATTCCCGAAAAGCCTTTCTGGAGATGCCTCAATGTCCCGGCTATTCGCGGAACGTGAGAAGCAGATGATTCGGCATCTGCTTCCGGAAGAAATCGAAGAATTTCTTGGGAATCCTACAAGATCAATTCGTTCTTTTTTCTCTGACAGATGGTCCGAACTTCATCTGGGTTCGAATCCTACTGAGAGGTCCGATCCTAAATTGTTGAAGAAACAACACGAGGTTTCTTTTGTCTCTTCCAGGCGATCCGAACAGAAAGAAATAGTGGATCTATTCAAGATCATTCCGTATTTACAAAAGACCATCTCAATTCATCCTCTTTCATCAGATCCGGGATGTGAAATGGTTCCGAAGGATGAACCGGATCTGGACAGTTCCAATAAGATTTCATTCTTGACCCAAAATCCATTTTTTGATTTCTTTCATCTATTCCATGACCGGAGCAGGGTGGGGTACACGTTACACCACGATTTTGAATCAGAAGAGAGATTTTTCAAAATAGCAGATCTACTCATTCTATCAATCACCAAGCCGGATCTGGTGAATGGCTATCATAAGGGATTTGCCTTTTCTATTGATTCCTACGGATTGGATCAAAAACAATTCTTGAATGAGGTATTCAACTCCAGGGATGAATCGAAAAAGAAATCTTTATTGGTTGTACCTCCTATTTTTTATGAAGATCCAAAACCAAAAAGAGTGGTATTTGCTAGCACTTATGGGTACACAATAGGAAATGGAACTCTATATCATAGAACTAGAATAAATATACGATCAATCAACATCTCTTGAATTTAAAAGTCAGAAGAAAGGGTCTGACCCTCTTTACCTCTTAGTTCTCGGACCGAGAGATCCATGAATCGGGATCCTAATGCAAATGGACTAAAATTTCCAGGAACATTTGAATGAACAATTCATTTCAAAAGTGAAGAGGCGATCGATATCATCATCATCGATATCGATTACGCATTCATCAAACTCAATTCTTCATCAATCGATCCCTGCTTACACCTAAAAAATCGAATTCAAATTTTTTTTTGATGAAGTCCCCAAATTTATTTATTTATAAAACGTATTTCCCTCTGTAGAACACATTTAGCTTTTTGTTAAAGGGACTATTTGTTGTAGTGTTGAACTAATTTTTAATTTTGTTCTTTTTGAATAAGCTGTTTCCTTTTTTTTTTTTAAACAAACTCAATTTCTCTCGAAACCCAACTAACCGCAGATAAGAATGGGAGGGCAGTAAAGGAGGAGCTCGACCTTGATTTCTTTCATTCGAAGGTAATCGTTACCATCTTCTTATTTTATGATTATTTTCTATTGTTTTTGGATGATCATGATCCTTCCAAAAAATCGAAATTCTCGATCAATGGAGGCACACTCTCACCCTTTTTGTTCAATAAGACAAAATGGATGATTGACTCATTCCCTACTCGAAAGAATTGCAGGAACAATTTGGATAACACGGATTCCTATTTCTCAATGATATCCCACGATCGAGACAATTGGCTGAATCCCGTGAAACCATTTCATCGAAGTTCCTTGATATCTTCTTTTTCGAAAGCCAATCGACTTCGATTCTTGAATAATCCACATCACTTCTGGTTCTATTGTAACAAAAAATTCCCTTTTTCTGTGGAAAAGGCCCTTCTCAAGAATTCGGATCTTACGTATGGACAATTCCTCAATATCTTGTTCATTCGCAACAAAAGATTTTCTTTGTGCGTCGGTAAAAAAAAACATGTTTTTTTGGAGCGAGATACGATTTCACCAATCGAGTCACAGGTATCTAAGATATTCATCCCTAAGGATTTGCCACAAAGTGGTGACGAAACGTCTAACTTGTACAAATCTTTCCATTGTCCAATTCGATCCGATCCATTTGGTGGTAGAGCTATTTATTCGATCGCAGACATTTCTGGAACACCGCTAACAGAGGGACAAATAGTCCATTTTGAAAGAACGGATTGTCCACCTCTTTCAGATATGAATCTATCTGATTCCGAAGGGAAGCAGTATCTCAATTTCAATTCAAACATGGGTTTGATTCACACTTCCTGGGCTGAGAAATCCAAAAAGAGGAAAAAACGGAGTCTTAGGGTTAAGAAACGGGAGATGGATAGAACCCTTCAACGAGAGCGTGCTTTTTCAAATCTCTCAAAATGGCATCTGTTCCAACCATATATACCGTGGTTCTTTACTTTGACAGGGTTCAAATATCTCAAATTCGCACTTTTAGATCCTTTTTCAAACCTATTGTGCAGTCACATATCTTTTTTTCAGGATATTCTGGAGACATCATGGTGGATTCTTCAGACAAAATTGTGGGCGATTCTTTCAAAATGGAATCTCAGTGAGATTTCGAGTCATTGTTTACAGATTCGTCTTCGGTCCGCAGAAATGATTCATCGAAATAATGAGTCACCCCTATGGCTGAGATCATCAAATGCTCGGGAGTTGCTCATCCTTTTCGTTCTTCTTGTTGCTGGATATCTCGTGAATACACATCTTCTCTTTGTTTCCCGAGCCTCTAGTGAGTTACAGACGGATTTCAAAAAGATCCAATCTTTGCTGATTCCCTCATACATGATTGAGTTGCGACAACTTCTGGATAGGTATCCTACATCTGAGCAAAATTCTTTCTGGTTAAAGAATCTATTTCTAGTTGCTCTGGAACAATTCGTCTATTTTCTAGAAGCAATATGGGGTTATGCTTTTAACGGCTATTAAGTGGCGGTCCCACTTATGGGTTCAAATCCATAGGTTCCATTCCGCTTATAATGACTATTCTATTCCTCTCCTCTTGTAACGAATCCCTTCAATCGAATCACTTTTTCGAGAAATACGAGACATCTAAGTCGTCCAAGTAAAGAGATCTATTCATTGCTAAGAAAAAACGTGAACGTTGAGTGGATTGATGATCAAATCGAATACTGGGTCGCGAACAGTGATTTGATTCCGGATGACGAAAGAGAATTCTTGGTTCAGGTCTCCACCTTAACGACAGAAAAAAGGATGGATCAAATGCTATTGAGTCTGACTCATAGTGATGGTTTATCAAAGAATGACTCTAGTTATCAAATGGTTGAACAACTGGGATCAATTTACTTACGATACGTAGTTGACATTCATCAAAAGGATCTAATGAATTATGAGTTCAATAGATCCTGTTTAGCCGAAAGACGGATATTCCTTGCTCATTTTCAGACAATCACTTATTCACAAACCTCGTGTGGGGCTAATTTACGATCTCATGGAAACCCCTTTTCGCTCCGCTTAGCCCTATCCCCCTCTAGGGGTATTTTAGTGATAGGTTCGATAGGAACTGGACGATCCTATTTGGTCAAATCCCTCGCGACAAACTCCTCTGTTCCTTTCATTACGGTAGTTCCGAACAAGTTCCTGGATGAAAGGTATTGGTATTTTCCGTATCCGTTCGATCCTTATGATAGTGATAGTGAGGTTCAGGAGTTTTATGATTATTTTGATAATCTTGATGTTGATGATAGTGACGCTATTGATGATAGTGACGCTATTGATATTGATGAGAATGACGATAGCGATAGCGATGATGACCTTGATATAGATGATATAGAGCTGCTAAATGAGCCATTTACGGATAAGCCTAGCCTCGTACTAGAGCTAGAGCAATTTAGTATCCTCATTCCATTCGAAGTAGCAAAAGCAATGTCCCCTTGCATACTATGGATTCCAAACATTCATGATATGTCTGTGTATGGGTCGAAGGCCTTATCCCTCGGTCTATTAGTGAACTCTCTCTCCAGGGATTGTGCAAGATGCTCCACTAGCAATATCCTTGTTATTGCTTCGACTCATATTCCCAAAAAAGTGGATCCCGCTCTAATAGCTCCGAATAAATTAAATACATGCCTTAAGCTACGAAGGCTTCTTATTCCACAACAACGAAAGCACTTTTTCACTCTTTCATATACTAGGGGATTTCACTTGGAAAAGAAACTGTCCCATCCTACTGGATTCAGGTCCATAACCATGGGTTCCAGTGTCCAAGATCTTGTAGCACTTACCAATGAGGCCCTATCCATTAGTATTGCACAGAAGAAATCCATTATAGACACTCATACAATTGGCTCCGCTCTTCATAGACAAACTTGGAATTTTCGAGCGAAGGTAAGACCGGTTCAGGATCATGGGATCCTTTTCTATCAGATAGGAAGGGCTGTTGCACAAAATGTACTTCTAAGTAATGGCTCCATAGATCCTATATCTATCTATCTGAAGAAGAGATTCCCTAGTTCTTATTTGTACAATTGGTACTTCGAGCTTGCAACGAGGATGAAGAAATTAACGATACTTCTTTATCTTTTGAGTTGTTCTGCCGGATCGGTCGCTCAGGATCTTTGGTCTCTACCCGGACCCGATGGGATCACTTCTTATTTGGTTGAGACTGATTCTGCTCTAGTTCGTGGCCTATTAGAAGTATTCGACGGAGAGGGCACTCTATCCTCTCGGACCGAAAAAGATGGCAGTCAGTTTGATAATGATCGAGTGACATTGCTTCTTCGGTCCGAACGAAGGCATCCCTTAGATATGATGCAAAATGGATTTTGTTCTAGCGTTGATCCGAAATTTCTCTAT